TTTCTCTTGAAATCTCTTCAATGTTTATTTTTAGTTTTACACACGTCTTTTTTTAGGGGATCTACATCCATTATGTGGCATAGGGGTTACATCCCGTATAAAATTTAATAGTATACCACTTCTACGAATAGCTCTTAATGCCGCATCTCTTCCAAGACCGGGACCTTTTATCATGACTTCTGCTCGTTGCATGCCTTGATCCGCTACTGTTCGAATAGCATTTCCTGCTGCGGTTTGAGCGGCAAAAGGTGTCCCTCTTCGTGTACCCTTGAATCCACAAGTACCGGCGGAGGACCAAGAAATCACTCGACCTCGTACATCTGTAACAGTCACAATAGTATTGTTGAAACTAGCTTGAACATGAATAACTCCCTTTGGTAGTTTACGAGTATGCTTACGCGAACCAAGACGTCCATTTTTACTTTTACGCGAACCCATTTTTGGTATAGGTTTTGCCATATTTTATTATCTTTTTTTATTTCATAAATACAAGTCCGAGATATACGGATATATCCATTTCATATCAAAAATAGATCCTTTTTTATTTTGATTTTCAAACTGGAATTAATATTCTATTTGATTCTATTTATTATTCTATTTATTTATTATATCTATTTTTTTTTTTAATTAATATATTATAATATATTAAATATTATAATATATTAATATTATATATAATCATATATATTATATATAATCATATAATTTATTATAATATATATATAAAGAATTCTATATATATACAGAATTATATATAATATAAGTAATATAAATAGATATGATTAGATAAGATATGATTAGAAATATATGATTAGAATTTGATTTGATTTAATAATTTTTGAATTTAATAATGGAATTGAATATTAATAAACTTTTTTGCTTATAAATTTATTTGATTTGTGCATCTGGTTCTTTAGACTCTAGAATAGAACGCCCTCTTTTGTGTAAATATTATCCTTGTCTTTGTTTATGTCTTGTATTGGAACAAATTACTATAATTCGCTCCCGCCTACGGATCAATCGACATTTTTCACAAATTTTACGAACAGAGGCCCTTATTTTCATATTTGTGATTCCTTAACTTAATCCTGAATCTATTTATTGGAAGAAATTTAGGTTTCCTTCAAATTTAAACTTCTAATTGTATCCCCCACCCAAAGAAAGAATGTTGAAGTTAAAAAACAGTCTAATTAAATGACTTGTACTTCCATTTTGACTTTCCCGGTCATATACATATAAAATAAGAGTACGTCGAATTTTTTCCGAAACATAGCCTAGAGTCATATTTTCATTATCCTTATATAAAGGAACCTAGAACATACCCCTGAGAGGTGATTCAGTAATTAAACACCCCTCACACATTCACTAATGTATGAGGAGTGATATTAGAAACCAGTGTTTTCTCTCTTTTTTGCACAAAAATGGATAGAAGTTTGTCATATAATTCGAATATTGGAAAGATTACCATATATAACATAAAACTTCTCCGCCGATTCTTTCTAATCGAGCCTCTCGATCGGTTATTATACCTCTAGAAGTAGAAAGAATTACAATCCCCATTCCTCCTAAAATTCTAGGAATTTGTTGATAATTAGAATAGATTCGTAGACCGGGTGTACTAATCCGTTTTAAATTTAAAATTTTTTTATATGATCCTTTCCTATTTCTTCTATACCGTAGAGTTAAAACTAAAAAAGATTTGTTGCTTTCCCTATGTTTTCTCACGTTTTCAATAAAACCCTCTCGTAAAAGTGTTTTAACAATATTTTCGGTGATGTTAGTAGATGGTATTTTAACCGTTCCTTTTCTATTTATGTCAGCATTTCGTAAAGAGGTTATTATGTTAGTAACGGTGTCCTTACCCATGATAAAGGAAAAAAATGGTTGCCCCTGACTTTCGATATAATCAACATGCTCCTTTGTTCTATTTTTATTCAATAAAATATCTAATATTGGATTGATTGTATTGAATATATTGAATAATATATATATTTCTATTCTATAGAATTCTAAAAATAATTAAAAATGAAATAGATAATATCTCATATTGAATCCTATTATATATTTATAGAAGAATTTTATAGAAGAATTCTATTCCTATAAAATAGAATAATTTTTTTATTTTATTCATAGAATTCAGAATTCTAATTTAGATTTTGAATATTAATATTTCATTTAAAATCTTTATATTTTAAAAATTAGAATGTTTAATTTTTTTATAAATTAATTATAATTAACAATATCAATATATTAATGATTTTAATATTTTAATATCTAATTAAAAATATAAAATAGATAATGAATATTTTATAATGAATATTAAATATTTTTCATTATTTTATTAATTTAGAATTCTTTATAAAATTATTAATAATTTAGAATTATTATAATTATTATATAATTCTTAATTGAAATATTTCAAATATTTATTTAATTTCATTTTAAATAGAACTTTGAATATCTTTTTTTTTTTTTAATATTTTTTTTTTCTATTTTTATCTATTATTATTTATTTTATTTAGATTTTCTTTAGATTATGAAATATATAAATTATATATATATATATTAATATAATTCCTATAACTATAAAATTTACTATACTATAAAAAAAGGTATATGTGTGAGACATAATCTATTAATTAATCAATTTCATTCAATATATTTATATCACGGTCTCCTCTTATAATACCTCAGGTGCTAATGAAACTATTTTAGTGAAATTTAACTGTTTCAATTCCCGGGCGATTGCACCAAAAATTCGAGTTCCTTTTGGATTTCCTTCTTGATCAATGACAACCGCAGCATTATCGTGATACTGTATTATCATACCGTTGCTACGTTTGAGTTCTTTACAAGTACGTACAATTACAGCTCTGATCACTTCTGATTTTTCTAACGGCATATTTGGTACTGCTTCCTTAATTACAGCAAGAACAATGTCACCAATATAAGCATATCGTCGATTACTAGCTCCTATGATTCGAATACATATCAATTCGCGGGCTCCGCTGTTATCGGCTACATTCAAATGGGTTTGAGGTTGAATCATATCATTTTCTCTCTTCTTTCAGTCCAAAGCAAAGGTTGAAGTAAAAAAAATTCTGTGTTCGAAAAAAAAAGAAACCTACAATTGCAATTTTTTTGTTTTCATCCTTTTCATCTTAAAGATTTCTTTCCTTTGGTTCTAATTATTATCCTGAAATAATGAATTGAGTTCGTATAGGCATTTTGGATGCTGCTATTGAAATAGCTTTTTTGGCTATATTTTCTGCGACTCCGCCCATTTCATAAAGTATTCTACCCGGTTTAACGACAGCAACCCAATATTCGGGAGATCCTTTTCCCGAACCCATACGTGTTTCAGTAGGTCTTATTGTAACCGGTTTGTCTGGAAATATGCGTACCCATATTTGTCCACCTCGGCGGACATTTCGAGACATTGCTCGTCGCCCTGCTTCTATTTGTCTAGATGTGATCCAAGCGGGCTCAAGTGCTTGAAGAGCATATCTTCCGAAGTTAATATGATTACCTCGATAGGATTTTCCTTTCATTCTTCCTCTATGTTGTTTACGGAATCTGGTTCTTTGGGGGTTATAGTTGATGGTTGTTTCTCAACTCCATCACTATTACAGAACCGTACATGAGATTTTCACCTCATACGGCTCCTCGCGAATGAAGTGATTCAAAAAGAAAAAAAAAATAGATTAATAAATAGATTTATATAGATAAAATAATATACAATAATATACATAATACAATAATATACATATGTATATGTTTTGTTTAATGAATAATATAATAGAAATTTTTAATGAAAAATATAATAGAATCGCAGTATTTTTTGAGATTTCTGAGATTTCATAGAATCTATTATCGGTCTATTGGAAATTTGTATATCTTGTTTATATATATAACTAAACATGTATTCTTATAGTATAAATATAAAAAATTTTGGCTATCCATATCTAACTAGATAATGTTCTTTATGTTATAAGGTTCTAACGAATCTTTATTTTTCTTTTTTTTTCATATTGGATTGGCCCAAATTTCTAAACTCAAAAAAAAATTTTCGCGGGCGAATATTTACCCTTTCATTATCAATTTCAGATGGAATGTACGGTTAGCCCACGACTCCTCAAAAAAATGGATTGGTTCTTGGTTCGTTCTGCCGTCCCACCCAATGAATCATTAAGATTTGTTTTTAATAAAATCTTAAGTATTCACAGGTTCCGTCGTTCCCATCGCTTCTCGATTAATGGTTAGGTCTAAATTTCTATAATGGAGCCTTTCTAATAAGATTTGAAATAAGATTTTTTTCTTGAATCAACCTTCTCAGTTTTTATTGACTCGGGGCTCTTGATTTCTTTCTTCTAGGAATATATTCATTTCTCTATGGATTAATTTATAGTTATATATTGATTAATTAATATTGATGCTTTATTACACTACCTTTTATGAGATGATCCATAGATAGACCTTTACATATTAGAATTCTATATCATTCATATTATTTTTCTCTCTTTCTATCACCTCTTCTTTTATCCTTATATTCTTTTATCCGTATATTCTTATTGCTTTACAACTCATAATCAGATTCGTTTTTCTTTCTTTTTTATGCAATATTTCAGTTGCTATAATTATATCATCAATATATCATATTTTTTTTTTGATTTAGATTTTCTGTTTTGACTAGTTCTTTAGATCTAGATAATGCGAGAAGCGATGAGTTGGTTATTAGTTCTTTATTAATTAATATTAATTAATTCATACTACGAGTCAGTTTCTTTTTTTGTTGAATTCTAACCACTCTAAAAAAGACCAACGAGTCGCACACTAAGCATAGCAATTATATCAATATCAAATGATTAATTGAATTTTTTATTAAATCTTATAAAATTTCTCATTTTTTGTTTTGGAATAAGAATGTAAGAATTTTAAATTTTTTGTTTTATCAAAACATGGTACCTTAAAGATAAGGAAAAGTTTATTATTCTTTGTTT